TGATCCTTTCTTCAATGGACCCTATCGTGGAAGAATAAAAAAAGGGCTTTCACCTTCAATCATAAGTGAAACCTTTGTAAAAAAGAACATAGAGGCGCTTTGGATAAATAAAATTCATGGTATACTTCTGACTACTGATTATAACAAATTTGAACCGAAAATAGAGACATTTGATAGAAAATCCTTATCACTAGAAAAAGGACTTTATTTATTTCCAGAACACGAACAAAGAAGAATTGGTTCAGAAGATCGAATAAGAGAAGATCAAATAACATTTTTAAAATTTTTTTTCGGTGCAGTTATAACTGATACAACTGTTCCCAACGAGCAAACAATTAAAAAAAAATCTATTGGTATTGGAATAAACGAAATTAGTAAAAAAGTTCCTAAATGGTCATATAAATTAATCGACGATTTAGAACAACAGGAAGGAGAAAACGAAGAAAACGTAGCCGAGGATCATGAGATTCGTTCAAGAAAAGCCAAACGTGTAGTTATTTTTACTGATACTGATAACGAACAGAATATTGATACTTATACTAATACCCAAGACACTAATAATCCTGATGAAACAGACGAAGTGGCTTTGATACGTTATTCCCAACAATCGGATTTTCGTCGAGACATAATCAAAGGCTCTATGCGCGCCCAAAGACGTAAAACAGTTATTTGGGAACTCTTTCAAGCAAATGTGCATTCCCCACTTTTTTTGGACAGAATAGAAAAATCTTTTTTTTTTTCTTTTCGGCCGATGAAACTAATTTTTAGAAATTGGATAGGTAAAAACACAGAATTCCAAATTTCGGATTATACAAAGGGAAAAGCAAAAGAAATTGCTAAAAAAGAGGAGGACAAAAGAGAAAAGTACAAAAGAGAAGAGAAAGCACGGATAGAAATAGCAGAAGCTTGGGATACCATTCTATTTGCTCAAGTAATAAGAGGTTCCGTGTTAGTAACCCAATCAATTCTTAGAAAATATGTTCTATTACCTTCATTGATAATAGCTAAAAATATCGTCCGTATGCTATTATTTCAATTTCCCGAGTGGTCCGAGGATTTAAAGTATTGGAATAGAGAAATGCATGTTAAATGCACCTATAATGGTGTTCAATTATCAGAAACAGAATTTCCGAAAAACTGGTTAACAGATGGTATTCAGATAAAGATACTATTTCCTTTTTGCCTAAAACCTTGGCACAGATCTAAGCTACGATTCCCTGATAAAGATCCAATAAAAAAGAAAGGACAAAAAAATGATTTTTGTTTTTTAACAGTTTGGGGAATGGAAACTGAACTTCCTTTCGGTTCTCCCCGAAAACGACGTCCGTTTTTTGAACCCCTTTTTAAAGAACTCAAAAAAAAAATTATAAAATGGAAAATGAAGCGTTTTCTAGTTATAAGAGTTTTAAACGAAAGAACAAAAATTTTTCTAAAGGTCTCAAAAGAAACAAAAAAATGGGTCATCAACAGCATTCTATTTATAAAAGGAATAATAAAAGAACTTGCAAAAATAAATCCAATTCTATTATTTGAATTGAAAGAAATATATGAATTGAGAGAAACTAAAAAAGAAAAAGATTCGATAATCAGGAATAGTAATCAGATGATTCACGAATCGTCTATTCAAATTCGATCTATGAATTTAACAAACTCTTCACTGACAGAAAAAAAAATGAAAGATCTGACTGATAAAACAACCACAATAAACAATAAAATAAAAAAAATGACAAAAGACAAGAAAAAAAAAATTCTAACCCCAGAAAAAAAAAAAAATATTAGTTCTAACAAACCAAGTTATCATGCTAAAATATTAGAATCTCCAAAAAATAAAAATATTTGGCATATATTAAAAAGAAGAAATGCTCGATTAATCCGCAAATCATATCATTTTATCCAATTTTTCATTGAAAGGATATACATAAATATCTTTCTCTCTATGATGAATAGTCCCAGAATTCATGCACAACTTTTTTTTGAATCAACCAAAACAATTTTTGATAAATACATTTCTAATAATGAAAGAAATCAAGAAAGAATTAATAAAACAAATAAAAATACAATTCACTTTATTTCGACTATCAAAAACTCACTTTCTAATATTAGTAATAAGAATTCACAGACTTTTTGTGACTTATACTCCTTGTCACAAGCATATGTCTTTTACAAATTATCACAAACTCAAGTTATTAACTTATATAAGTTAAGATCTGTCCTTCAATATCACGGAACATCTCTTTTTCTTAAGAACGAAATAAAGGATTATTTTGGAGAACAAGGAATTTTTCGTTCCAAATTAAGACATAGGAACCTTCAGAATTATGAAATGAATCAATGGAAAACCTGGTTAAAGGGTCATTATCAATATGATTTATCTCAGATTAGATGGTCCAGATTAGTACCACAAAAATGGCGAAATAGAGTCAATCAACGTTGTATAGCTCAAAATAAAGATTCAAAGAAATGGGATTCATATGAAAAAAACCAATTAATTCATTACGAAAAAAAAAATTCTTTTGAAGCAGACTCATTACTAAATCAAAAATCGAATTTAAAAAAACACTATAGATATAATCTTTTATCATATAAATCTATTAATTATGAAGACAAGAAGGGCTCATATAGTTATGGATTTCCATTACAATTAAATAACAAACAAGAGATTTCTTATAATTACAACATAAACATACATAAACACAAATTTTTTGATATGCTGGGGGGTATTCCTATCAATAATTATTTAGGAGAAGATGATATTATGGATATGGAGACAATTCCGAATAGAAAATATTCTGATTGGAGAATTCTCCATTTTTGTCTTATAAAGAAGGTTGATATTGAGTCTTGGATCAATACCGATACCAACAATAATAAAAATACTAAGACTGGGACTAAAAATTCTCAAATAATTAATAAAATTGATAAAAAAGGTCTTTTTTATCTCACAATTCATCAAGACCAAAAAATCAACCCATCCAATCAAAAAAAGGTCTTTTTTGATTGGATGGGAATGAATGAAGAAATACTAAATCGTTCCATATCGAATCTGGAACTTTGGTTCTTCCCAGAATTTGTACTACTTTATAGTGCATATAAGATTAAACCGTGGATTATACCAATAAAATTACTTCTTTTCCATTTTAATGAAAATGTTAATAAAAACATCACTGGAAAGAAAAAAGGGGATCTTTCTATATCATCGAATGAAAAAAAATCTCTTGAATTAGAGAATCGAAATCAAGAAGAAAAAGAACTCGAAGGCCAAAGGAATCTTGGATCAGATTCACAAAACCAAGGGAATCTTAGAGCAGCTCTCTCAACCCAAGAAAAAAATGTTGACGATGATTATGCAGGATCAGACATGAAAAAACGTAGAAAGAAAAAGCAATACAAGAGCAACACAGAAGCAGAGCTTGATTTCTTCCTAAAAAGGTATTTGCGTTTTCAATTGAGATGGGATGATTCTTTAGATCAAAGAATGATCAATAATATCAAAATATATTGTCTCCTGCTTAGACTGATAAATCCAAGAGAAATTGCTATATCCTCTATTCAAAGGGGAGAAATGAGTCTGGATATTCTGATGATTCAGAAAGATTTAACTCTTACAGAATTGATGAAAAAGGGAATCTTGATTATCGAACCCCTTCGTCTGTCTGTAAAAAATGATGGACAATTTATTATGTACCAAACCGTCGGTATTTCATTAGTTCATAAGAGTAAGCATAAAATTAATCAAAGATACCGAGAAAAAAGCTATGTTGATAAAAATAATTTTGATGAATCCATTGCAAGACCTCAAAGAATGACTGGAAATAGAGAAAAAAATCATTATGATTTGTTTGTTACTGAAAATGTTTTATCCCCTAGACGTCTTAGAGAATTGAGAATTCTAATTTGTCTCAATTCGAGGAATAGAAATGGTATGCATAGAAATCCAGTATTTTGCAATAACATAAAAAATTGCGGTCAAGTTTTGGATAAAAGGAAACATCTTAATCTTAATATAGATAAAAATAAACTAATGAAGTTAAAGCTCTTTCTTTGGCCCAATTATCGATTAGAAGATTTAGCTTGTATGAATCGCTATTGGTTTAATACCAATAATGGCGGTCGCTTTAGTATGATAAGGATACATATGTATCCACGATTGAAAATGCGTTAATAGTACATTTTTCTTATCTATATACTGTTACTGGACCATATCGGGTATATGAAAGTAAACAGATGCACACATGCATTGTCTTACATTCCATTCTGATACATGATACGCAGTATCAATTAGATCTATAAAAGAATCACTCGAATTTTTTTGTTTTTAATTTTAGATCTCAATTTTTTCTCTTTTGTGAGTGTAGAAATATACGATCTTTTTTTGTATCCCTATGCGAATCAAAATTAAAAAATTGGATTGATTCATTTTTTTTTGGTAAAATCAAATCATGATAACGAAATAAAGATTCTCGTGCATACCAAATTAAAATGACTAGCATTATTATTATTGATCGGGAAAATTCATATCTTTAAAAAAGAAAAAAAAGGGGGGGGGGATTACATTTTATGATAAAAAGTGCATTCATCTCAGTTATTTTGCAAGAAAAAAAAGAAGAAAACAGGGGGTCCGTTGAATCTCAAGTATTCAGTTTCACCAATAAGATACGAAGGCTTACTTCACATTTGGAATTGCACAGAAAAGACTATTCATCTCAGAGAGGCCTAAAGAAAATTCTGGGAAAACGCCAGCGGCTGCTGTCTTATTTGTCAAATAAAAATAGAATACGTTATAAAGAATTAATTAGTCAGTTGGATATTCGGGAGTCAAAAAATCGTTAATTTGAAAAGTAATTTTGAATTATTTGATTTATTAGATCTTGAATTTTGATGAACTTCTTGTCGTTTTCAACAATTCATGGAAGAATGAATCGAGGAAAAACCTATGAATGCACGAGTTACAGGAAAAGACCTCATGATAGTCAATATGGGACCTCACCACCCATCAATGCATGGTGTTCTTCGACTCATCGTTACTCTAGACGGAGAAGATGTTATTGACTGTGAACCAATATTGGGTTATTTACACAGAGGGATGGAAAAAATTGCGGAACACCGAACAATTATACAATATCTCCCTTATGTAACACGTTGGGATTATTTAGCTACTATGTTCACAGAAGCAATAACTGTAAATGGGCCGGAACAGTTGGGAAATATTCAAGTACCTAAAAGAGCTAGCTATATCAGAGTAATTATGTTGGAGTTGAGCCGTATAGCTTCTCATCTGTTATGGCTTGGTCCTTTTATGGCCGATATTGGCGCACAGACTCCCTTCTTCTATATTTTCAGAGAAAGAGAATTAGTATATGATCTATTCGAAGCTGCCACTGGTATGAGAATGATGCATAATTATTTTCGTATCGGAGGAGTAGCGGCTGATCTACCTCATGGCTGGATAGATAAATGTTTGGATTTCTGTGATTATTTTTTAACAGGGGTTCTTGAATATCAAAAACTTATTACGCGAAATCCTATTTTTTTAGAACGAGTTGAGGGAGTAGGCATTATTGGTGCAGAGGAAGCAATAAATTGGGGTTTATCAGGCCCAATGCTACGAGCGTCCGGAATACAATGGGATCTTCGTAAAGTTGATCATTATGAGTGTTATGACGAATTTGATTGGAAAGTCAAATGGCAAAAAGAAGGAGATTCATTAGCTCGTTATTTAGTCCGAATCAGTGAAATGACAGAATCCATAAAAATTATTCAACAGGCTCTGGAAGGAATTCCAGGAGGGCCCTATGAGAATTTAGAAGTCCGATGCTTTGATAGAGAAAATAGAGAAAGGGACCCCGAATGGAATGATTTTGAATATCGATTCATTAGTAAAAAACCTTCTCCTACTTTTGAATTGCCGAAACAAGAACTTTATGTGAGAGTTGAAGCCCCTAAGGGAGAATTGGGAATTTTTCTGATAGGAGATCAGAGTGGTTTTCCTTGGAGATGGAAAATTCGCCCGCCGGGTTTTATCAATTTGCAAATTCTTCCTCAGTTAGTTAAAAGAATGAAATTGGCGGATATTATGACGATACTAGGTAGTATAGATATCATTATGGGAGAAGTTGATCGTTGAAATGATAATTTATACAACAGAAGTACAAGATATCAATTCTTTTTCCAGATTGGAATACTTAAAAGAGGTTTATGGGATCGTATGGATGCTTATCCCTATTTTTTCTCCTGTATTGGGAATCACAATAAGTGTACTAGTAATTGTGTGGTTAGAAAGAGAAATATCTGCAGGGATACAACAACGTATTGGGCCTGAATACGCCGGGCCTTTGGGAATTCTTCAAGCTCTAGCAGATGGGACAAAACTACTTTTCAAAGAGAATCTTCTTCCATCTAGAGGGGATGCTCGTTTATTTAGTATCGGACCATCCATAGCAGTCATATCAATTCTACTAAGTTATTCAGTAATTCCTTTTAGTTATCACCTTGTTTTAGCAGATCTCAATATCGGTGTTTTTTTATGGATTGCCATTTCAAGCATTGCTCCTATTGGACTTCTTATGTCAGGATATGGATCAAATAATAAATATTCCTTTTTAGGTGGTCTACGAGCTGCTGCTCAATCGATTAGTTATGAAATACCATTAACTCTATGTGTATTATCAATATCTCTACGTGCGATTCGCTGAAACATAAACTTTTCTTTTCACTATTTCTTTCGTTCTAGTAAAGAACTAGTAAAGAAGTTGAATGAATTGAATAGTTGTCTTTATTTTGTTATTTATCCTTCGGGTTCATGAACTAAATCGGATAGTTATATATGAGTGAAAAAAAACAGCTTATAAATTCGCAGTAAAAAGATTGAGTCTCATTTCCTATGTGCAAGAGTTAAGCGGGAAGAAACATAAATAGAAGAAGCCCTTAATACCCCAAGATTGGTTGATTAGTCATCCTGGCTTGAAGCGGGCTTAAAAGATCAACCGTATGGAGTTTTCACTATCATTTATATGTATTACCATACATGTATTACCACACGGGAGATTGAGAAAAAATGAGTGGATGGTTAGAAACACAAAAATACACAAAGGATTCGTAATGTAATAGAGATTATGTAAATTATCCAATAAATTATCCAAAAAGGATATTTTTCCATAACATAAAAAGAATACTAAATTGGGGCTTTAAATTGGTAGAAATGATCAGGCAGTACTTCCCACGATTCCGATCCAGAGTATGCTCCTATCCACCGATGAAAGAAATAACTATCAGGAACGAAAAAATCCTTTCTTTTTTTAATCCCCCCTTTTTCTCAGAAGGACGAATAGGAACGAAAAAAAAAAAAAGAAAGAATTACAATAGGAAAAAAAAGGATCTTTTTTCTTCTTGATTTCATATATCTCTATTCATAGATTTTCTAGAATAATTCGTTCATGATTCATAAATTAATTAATGTAATGTCTAATTCTTTTTCGTAATCGAAAAATGATAGGTTGAAAT